TAACCAATTTGGTCCCAAGGTAAGGAATAACCGGTTACACCAAAAGATGCGGTCAATACACCCAAAACCACACCTGTAACCCAAGTCAATTCACGAGGTTTTTTAAAACCACCAGTGAGATACACACGAAATACGTGCAGAATCATCATTAGGACCATCATACTTGCCGACCATCGATGAACTGATCGGATTAACCAACCAAAGTTAGCTTCAGTCATTATATATTGAACAGAAGCAAAAGCCTCTGTAACCGTCGGACGATAATAAAAAGTCATAGCAAACCCTGTAGCTACTTGTACTAAAAAACAAGTAAGCGTAATTCCTCCTAGACAATAAAATATGTTGACGTGAGGAGGAACATATTTACTAGTTATATCATCCGCAATTGCCTGAATCTCAAGACGTTCTTCGAACCAGTCATAGATTTTATTGAGATAGGTAAACCACGGAGACCCCCCCCGAGAACCGTATATGAAAATTTCATCTCGTACGGCTCAAACAGAAACACCCCAATACTATAGTTCTAACGGATGTGTGCAATAGAAAGTTTGAAATTTTTTAATTTTATGATTCCATTTTTTCTTAAGATATGAAAGAATAAAAAAACCCGAAAACTATTCTTTGTGGTTATAATGCTAAAAAATCAAGTCGGCTCAGTCGTCTCTATATTGAGATATTGATCGTTATAGGCCTCTTGAATTTTCTATTTACCTATTTGCTTTGTTGTTATTTATGTGTAATGCGGCTTTACTACTGTTTTTTCTTAATTGATAGGAATTCTCTTGTTAAGACCCTATGAATCGATTAAAACCTCAGATTCATACTAGAACCACGATGATTCAATAAAACCTTCTCAAACTAAGTCCAAAAATTCCCTGAGTAAGAACCGTTAGATCATCACTTATTCAATCACTAGATCTAATGACGAAAAATCAAAAGAAATCTTTGTCCCTTGATCAAAATAAGCATAAATGGAAGTTTGAAAGAATAAAAATCTTTCTATTAACTCTTTACATTTTTTTTTGAAGTCCGGCCACGGGGTCTGACTATTAAGTATGAATCATAGTTTTAATGTTTTGTAATCTATTTCATATATTCCGTGCTCCAGATACTAAAATAAATATCCGACGAAGTAAAACCGTCTCTATCAAGATGACAGACCTATTCTCTGTACTAGCCATAGGATCAATTATACCAAGTCACACACTCATATTCCGGAAATACAGAAAAAAGAAATTCCACGGTCGAACTACCAAAATAGAATGGGATAAAAATAAGAAAACTAAATGCTTCACTTTAAGTAGTGAAAAAGCTAGTTAATGGTTCTTATAAATCTAATTCATTGAAATTCCATCCAGTAAAATGGAAGAATTATAAATCTCCAAAATAATAGATAGAAATACTGCAAATAGAGCCATTGCGAGACCCATCAAAGGAGTAGTTCCCCAACCGGGAGCTACTTTACCATATTCTGAATTCAAGGGTTTCAATAAACTCCCGGCATTCGTTCGTTTTGGACGGCCAGATCTAGAACTACCCTCAACGGTTTGTGTAGCCATACTATTTTATATTCATTAAGATCTGTTGACTTTGTATACCATTCCGTTGTAAATAAATGATCTTATCATAGATCCATTGTGGTCTTAAAACTATATAATGTCTTAAAACTATATAATAATGGAAACAGCAACCCTGGTTGCCATCTTTTTATCTGGTTTACTTGTAAGTTTTACTGGGTACGCCTTATATACTGCGTTTGGGCAACCCTCTCAACAACTAAGAGATCCATTCGAGGAACACGGGGACTAGTCGAAGTAATGATCCTCCCAATAATGGGAGGATCATTACTTTCAATTGAGATAATGAAAAATCATTTTACTTTTTTGTCGGAACTTTAGGCGGTTCACGAAAAAAGATAGCGAAAAAAATTATTCCTAAAGTTGAGACTAAAAGGAATGTATAAACCAATGCTTCCATAGATTCGATCGTGGTTTACAATTATAGCTTCCATACCTGTTTATTTTGGACCGTCTCCCGGATAAAAAAAGAACAAAAGTCAAAGAAAAGGCAGCGAGCTGAATGTAAAATCAAGATTTATCCGGTAACCCAACCCTCTAGTCAGTCAAATAAACTAAAAACGAAAAGTAACAAACAAAGCAATATTTTATCAAACTACCTGTCTTCTTGTAGTTGGATCGCCAAGTTTTTGGAATGCTCCAAATTCCACTTGAGAATCTAAATCCGGATCAATACCAGCAAAAACATCTCTAAACAAGGTTCTAGCACCATGCCAAATGTGTCCGAAGAAGAAGAGCAAAGCAAATGAAGCATGCCCAAAGGTAAACCAACCCCTTGGACTGCTACGAAAAACACCATCGGATTTCAAAGTAGCACGGTCTAATTCAAAAATTTCACCCAATTGAGCACGTCTAGCATATTTTTTCACAGTAGCAGGGTCGCTATAACTGACTCCATTCAATTCGCCGCCATAGAACTCAACAGTTACACCTACTTGTTCGACACTATATTTGGATTCTGCCCTTCTAAAAGGAACATCGGCTCTAACAATTCCATCCCCATCGACCAAAACAACAGGAAATGTTTCAAAAAAGGTCGGCATACGACGTACAAAAAGTTCATGCCCCTCTTTATCTCTAAAGATAGGATGTCCTAACCACCCAACAGCTATTCCATCCCCGTTGTCCATTGAGCCCGCTCTGAATAATCCCCCTTTTGCCGGATTATTGCCGATGTAATCATAAAAAGCTAGTTTTTCAGGAATTTTAGACCAAGCTTCGGATAAACTTTGATTTTCGGCTAAGCCAGCACCAATTCTTCGATATATTTCTTGTTGGAAGTATCCTTGATCCCATTGATAGCGCGTGGGACCAAACAACTCAATCGGGGTGGTTGCTGAACCATACCACATAGTTCCAGCAACTACAAAAGCTGCAAAAAAGACAGCAGCAATACTACTGGAAAGGACAGTTTCAATATTTCCCATACGTAATCCTTTGTATAGACGTTGGGGTGGGCGAACACTAAGATGAAATAGACCTGCCAATATGCCTAAGGTCCCTGCTGCAATATGATGAGAAGCTATTCCTCCCGGAACAAAAGGATCAAAACCCTCCACACCCCACGCTGGATTTACGGCCTGTACCCTTCCGGTTAGTCCATAAGGGTCGGACACCCATATTCCAGGACCATACAATCCTGTTACATGAAATGCACCAAAACCAAAGCAAGCCACCCCTGAGAGAAATAAATGAATTCCAAAGATCTTAGGCAAATCCAAAGAGGGTTTTCCTGTACGTTCATCAGTAAATATTTCTAGATCCCAATACACCCAATGCCAGATAGCTGCCAAAAAACACAAACCAGAAAACACAATATGTGCCCCGGCCACACCTTCGTAACTCCAAATACCCGGATTCGTTACAGTCCCCCCAGTGATACTCCAACCGCCCCATGAATTCGTTATTCCTAAACGAGTCATGAAGGGTATAACGAACATACCCTGTCTCCACATTGGATCAAGAACAGGATCAGAGGGATCAAAAACGGCTAATTCGTATAGAGCCATCGAACCGGCCCAACCAGCAACCAGAGCTGTATGCATTATATGGACAGCAATCAAACGACCGGGATCATTCAATACGACAGTATGAACACGATACCAAGGCAAACCCATGGAAATACCCCTTTATCAACGAAAAATAGACACAATGTAACTTTATTGCATTGGAAAAAGCTCTGCTATAGACCCTTTTGTTAGGGGATTCTCTCGGGAAAAGGATTACTATTTGTTTGAATACTTTTCGTAATAATTACTTTTAGTAATAATGAAACTATTTTGTTCGTAGGAACAAAAAGAAGCAGATCTATTCTACACCCGATAAGTAACAATACGCAATGGTAGGGGGGTTGCTACCATTTTATATGAGTGAATGTATATATATTTGTTCATCATTCAAAGGACTCATTTGTAAGAATTTTCCTTTATTCATTTTGTCTTCTTTTTTTTATCAACTAGGATACTAAAATTAATAGTATTAGGCCACTAAACCCACTGTTACGCTTTCACATCAAAGTGAGATATAGTACTTAATTTTTCTTTTATTTAATGCCTATTGGTGTTCCAAGAGTACCTTTTCGAAGTCCTGGAGAGGAAGATGCAGTGTGGATTGACGTATAGTGCGACTTGTCAGATATATTGGGCATACGGTATTTCCCCGTTCTCTTCCCCGATCGAGATGTCCCCTCTTTCGCCCGAGAAAGATTGATTCAATTATCAAAAATTTGGAGCGTGAAGTGCAATTAGATCCATTTTTTAGGGAGGGTATACGGATTAATATTATCAATTAGAATAATTTATGGTTGGCTTGGTTAGACCAATCAAATGAAATATCCAGGCTCCGTTTAGAAAGAAAACCAATTTGTAATAAATATATTTATGATTACGACTTAAATATCATATTTATATCATATTTTAGTTATTTCTATTTAATTTCGATTTAGATATTTTTTTTAGATATTGTTTTTACTTATTTAGATATTGAGAAATCGAAGTGATCTGAAACTGTTAATCAATCGAGTAATATGATGAATGCGTTGAATATTTGTTGGAAGACATGAAATAAATTGAAAAAAAAAAAAAAATGGGGAAGTCGTAGCAAAAGGATGTGGTATTGCAGCATTTGTCCTATATGTACAAATCCAAATCGGGCGGATCTTTACTCGGAGTAGAGCATAAACCTAAAAAAATTGAAGAAGCCCAGTCAGGAACAAGAAAATTACATCGCGATTTAGATCGTATTTCGATGAAACACTACATCAATGAGAAGTTAGTCAGATAAATTTAGCCATTTTTTTTTAGATAAACAAAGCAGGCAAAAACTCATCTTTCTTGAAAAATGAAAGAAAAGTCCATTTAATTTATTTTTTTAATTATTAAGTATTAAGTTTTTTAATTATTAAGTATTAAGTTAAAAAATATAAGTTTTAAAAACCTGTTATGAAAAAAAAAGCTAGAATCTACACATTGATTCCTTTTTTCATGATTTTTGTTGAACCGTATGCATCAAAAGGTGCATGTACGGTTTCGAAGGGATACCATTTTATCCCAATCAACCGACTTTATCGAGAAAGATTACTTTTTTTAGGCCAAGGGGTTGATAGCGAGATCTCGAATCAACTTATTGGTCTTATGGTATATCTCAGCATAGAAGATGATACCAAAGATCTGTATTTGTTTATAAACTCTCCTGGCGGATGGGTAATACCCGGAGTAGCTATTTATGATACTATGCAATTTGTGCGACCAGATATACAGACAATATGCATGGGGTTAGCCGCTTCAATGGGGTCTTTTATTCTTGTCGGAGGGGAAATTACCAAACGTCTAGCATTCCCTCACGCTCGGCGCCAATGAGTTTTTTATTTGAGTTGAGAGAAAAAAGCAAACTATGCCTTCGCACTATATGAAATATCAATATTAAGTAATAATAGCATGGCACTTCGAATTCGATATGAGAAAATTTTTTTAACCCTTAGATTATGTATCGAAAGAGTAGTATGAGATAAAAAGGCATTTTCGATTTTAGCCAATCTATCGGGAGGCCTATTTCAGCGTCACAAACTTTTTTGTTTTCACACCAAGGGACTCTTAATCTTAACAATATTTAGGTTAAGAAAAAATATGAAAATAAATCTTTTTTTTTATTAAAAAAAAAAAAGAAACTTTGGGATTGCTAAATAACAGACGAAATCAATATCTAAAGCAACGGAACCATCATAGTATTTTTGAACTACTCCAAAAGGAAGGGTGGTTATTGGATCATTTACCAACCCGAGTCCGATAGACTCTATCATGTATTTTATATTTCTTCGATGTAAGTAAAGTAAGGTAAGGTAAAAAAGTAAATTCCATTAGAGAGCCGTATGCAATGCGCAAAAGATGCCTGTACGGTTGTTCACTTATACCTTTTTTTGATTTTTCTTTATCTCCTCACCTTTCACTTTCATCCTGCGAGATAGAAGAAACATTTTTTATGTTATATCATATATTATATCATCAGGGTAATGATCCATCAACCTGCTAGTTCTTTTTATGAGGCACAGACGGGAGAATTTGTCCTGGAAGCGGAAGAGCTGCTGAAGCTGCGCGAAACCATCACAAGGGTTTATGCACAAAGGACAGGCAAACCTTTATGGGTTGTATCCGAAGACGTGGAAAGAGATGTTTTTATGTCAGCAACAGAAGCCCAAGTTCATGGAATTGTTGATCTTGTAGCGACTGAATAAAAAAGAAAAAGAACAAGGATTTCACATGAATTCGTGATTTGGTATTTTATCTTCTTACCGGATTTAATATTCTATTTATTAATTTCTTAATATAGAAATTCAAACTATAGAAAAAAGAAAAAAAAAAAAGAATTCCTAAGCATCCGGTTAAGATCGATCTAAACCAGCCCATTATATATATGATTCAACATGCCAACTATTAAACAACTTATTAGAAACACAAGACAGCCAATCAGAAATGTCACGAAATCCCCCGCTCTTGGAGGATGTCCTCAGCGACGAGGAACATGTACTAGGGTGTATGTGCGACTCGTTCAGACCACGGACTAGGACAAAGAAAACAATTGATCCAGTATCACCGATCCATTCGTACCAGTGAGTAGGCTAGAATGGACGAACTACATTAAATATTCAATATCTTAAAAAAAAGATCTACCCTTCCATTGAGGTATCAAATGTATGGTTCCCGTTGGTGCAAATCCAATCACCTAAATTTTTAATTTCAGATGAGAAAAGATTCCCCACTGATAGCAAATGGTATTCATTAAGCAGGGGAAATCTTATTTTAAAAAGTCAAAAATTTAGACCTTATTCTTGCAAGAACGGACTAACAGGGTCAGCTACTCAGCAAATCTTCATAATTAAATACCGTTACTGTATAAATAGATCTCGTTGTGAAAGACCTAATACTAGATAATTATGGTAGAGCAAACGAGTGTGAACTGTACAAGTTAACAATAACATTGATTAAATGAAGGAAGGGCTCCGGTGTATAGAGAGGACCTCGCCGTTTAAGAAGTAACCATAGAAACGACGGAACCCACTATGAATCCATTTTTCTTTATTACTTTTTTATTTACTATGTGTTTTTGATACCTAGTATCAATACAATTTTTATTTCTAGGTGAAATGCCTAGAAAAAAATCGTGGTCAGGAAGGTTAGAGTAGCAAAAGCCATTGGAATTTTTATTTTATACATTGGAAGAATCCGTTTTGTTATTAATAGACTAGGCCACGGGAAGGGAATAGCTGAAAGAAAAGAAATCAATTAGTTATTCCTCAAAGTTTCATTTATTCAATGACCAGAATTAAACGAGGGTATATAGCTCGAAGACGTAGAACAAAAATCCGTTTATTTGCATCAACTTTTCGAGGGGCTCATTCAAGACTTACTCGGACTATTACTCAACAGAAAATAAGAGCTTTGGTTTCGGCTCATCGGGATAGGGGTAGACAAAAGAGAGATTTTCGTCGTTTGTGGATCACTCGTATAAATGCAGTAATTCGAAACAATAAAGTATACTTTAGTTATAGTAAATTAATACACAATATGTACAAGAAACAGTTGCTTCTTAATCGTAAAATACTTGCACAAATAGCTATATTAAATAAGAGTTGTCTTTATATGATTTCCAACGAGATCATAAAATAAAGAGAGTGAAGGGAATCCGTTGGAATGGTTTAAATGAAGTTCCCTGGAGAATGAACTCTGGGAAGGTGGAGTAGAAATTAGTATGATAAAATATGAAAAAGTCGGCAAAATGAAAATGAAGAACCACGTTCAATAAAAAATATTTCTTATTATTCCAATTTTTTTTTTTTTTTTTTTTTTTTCAAACGACACGACAATCCAATTTGGATTTCCTATTTTTAGAAAAAAAAAAGTGTCAATCCGCATTGGAGTTTTGGTTTAGGTTGGAATTTTTTTGATTCACTTCAAGAGTCAGCCTATTTTTTTCTGGTTCTAAGACCCGTAGTTCTAGCGGTTGACTCGCTTCTTTCAAATTGTTTCTCATTATTAAGAAAAGGTAACGGAGATAAAATACGAGCTTGTTTTATAGCAATAGTAATTAATCGTTGTTGTTTTAAGGTCAATCGATTCACCCGTCTAGATAATATTTTTCCTTGTTCGCTAATAAATCGACTAATTAAACTCATGTTTCTATAATCAATTCGATCCCCCGATTGAATCGGAGGCAAACGCCTACGAAAAGATCGCTTGGATTTAAGAAAGATTCGCTTGGATTTATCCATGGTTTGTTTATTCCTTATCCTAAAGAAAAGACCCTAATCCTATTTCTTAATTCTCCATCACGGGTGATCTGATCGAAATAGGATTGGGTTTTTTTATATTAAAATTAATATCTATTAGATATATCTAATATGTCATTTTTGATCTTCCTTGGAACGGAAGACTGACACATGAGCGACCGAACCGGTTCGATCTATTTCTTTATCTCCCCGTGAATCGTATGTTTATAACAATAGGGACAGAATTTTCTCAATTCCAATCGACTAGGTGTATTATGTCGATTCTTTTGAGTAATATATCTGGAAATGCCCGTTGATTCCTTATTAACACGATTTCGAACACAACTCGTACATTCCAAAATCACCGTTACTCGGACATCTTTACCCTTGGCCATGAACCTCCTTTGGTTTTTGATTCATTCAATTCTTAAATTTTCCGATCCGAAACGAGGAAGAAGAAAGGAACAAAAAAAACGGGTAACTCGAAATCTAATTATGAAAGAACGATTTCGTTGCAATAAATCAATTATCAATTCTGGTAATAATACCAATATATTAATAAGTTAAGTAATATAGTGATTTCTAACTATATTACTAGATTTCAGATTTTTAATTGCCGTACAGCATTTAATTTTTATTTAAGTATCTTCTATGATATTGTTGCCCCAACCATTACATTTCATTCTATTTTTTATTAATTTTATTTTAATTGGAGCCTGGCCCAAGTTACTAGTTTCACCGAGGGGGAATCCCTTTTTTGTTTTTCTAACGTATATTTGAAAAAAAAAAGAAGGGAAGGGGTTAGTTACAGATATTTGATTCTATCTCTAATCCTCTTCCCCCTACCATACTACCATATCAATAACTAGAATGAAAAAAAGGGGAATATCAACGCATCCGGAAAAAAACGATTAATCTCTATCAATAAACCTGCTAAAGACCCGAACCATAGAGTACTTACTACCGGTGCCACGGAGAGATATGTTTTTAGATCTCGCATTTTAAATTATCCTCCTTCTTTATTATTTCTAATACATAATGCTAATACATATATAACCAGATGTGTATATGTACTTAATGACTGACCGCTTGTATTTGTACGCGGAATCCCTAATTCAAGTTGAAATGTATAACTTGAAATGTACAAAAGGGCTCGTACCTTTCTTAATCTTAAAAGAAAGAAATAGGCCCCGTTAGGCCAGAAATTCTCGAAAAATAGTCATCTTTTTACAAGGTTTCATATTTATTTCATACTTTAATATAATAGAAATATAATAAATCGAATAGAAATATATTAAAAGTCTTTTACTATTTTGAATATAATTATATGTTATATGAGACCAAAAAGAAGAAATGACAAGATATTTGTGTATATCAACGGAAGAAATAAAGATATGGAAAACAAAAAAGGGATTCTCTACAATGACACTGTAAACCAATTGAAAGGGATGTAGCGCAGCTTGGTAGCGCGTTTGTTTTGGGTACAAAATGTCACGGGTTCGAATCCTGTCATCCCTACCTAATTACTTATCTTCTGAACAGTAACGGGGGATCAATTGAAATCGATTAAAAGGAAATTGGATATACATAAAAAATCTTTAATTTTTTGATAGTATCTGTGCAAGGCGTATCGGGGTTACAAAACATGCATTGTGATAATAAA